TAAAGTATGCCGTTCGCGATACATAAAATACTCAGCCAGGGCTGCTCCCGTATAAGGGGCGAGGTATTGTAATGTAGCAGGTGAATCCGCCATTTCAGCTACTACAATAGTGTATTCCATGGCCCCCTCTTCATGGAAAGTAGTTACTACTTGAGCCACGGAGGATGCTCTTTGACCGATAGCTACATAAACACATATTACATCTTGCCCTTTTTGATTGAGAATTGTATCTGTGGCTACTGCTGTTTTGCCAGTCTGTCTGTCCCCAATAATTAACTCTCGCTGACCGCGCCCTATGGGGATCATCGAATCGATAGCAATAAGCCCTGTTTGAAGGGGTTCATATACGGAACGCCTGGAAATTATACCCGGAGCAGGAGATTCAATTAAGCGAGATTCCGAAGCTACAATTTCGCCTCTCCCATCAATAGGTTTAGCCAGAGCATTTATAACACGACCCAAGTAAGCCTCGCTCACGGGTATCTGAGCAATTCTTCCTGTTGCTTTTACAAAACTTCCCTCTTGTATCATCAACCCATCGCCCATTAATACAATCCCAACATTTTTGGATTCCAAATTCAGAGCAATACCCCTAGTCCCTTCTGCAAATTCGACTAATTCACCTGACATTATTCCACCAAGACCTATAATACGAGCAATCCCATCCCCCACTTGAATTACGCGACCGATATTCTCAATCCCTACTTTCCTATTATATTGTTCAATACGTTCGCGGAGAATTTTATGAATTTCGTCGACTCGAAGGGTTGCCATTAGTGTTTCTTGACTCTTTTTTTCGGAAGCAAGGGGAAAAATAATGCCTAAATTCTAAACGAAAGTAGAAGTTCAAGGTCTAATTAATTTAATTATTTCTTCGATTCTATGGCCCCTAGAATGCCAATATTAGCACGAATCGTACGGAAATGTAACTCGGTATTCAAACAACTATTCAGAGTTCCTAGAGCTCCTTGTACGGCCTGTTGGAAAACCCGTTGTCGGACCTGATTCATCGCCCTTTGTTTTTCAAAATAAAGGATTTCATTTTTAGACTTTTCTAATTGTTCCAAACTAATAGAAGTAGCATTAATCAAATTTGCTTTTTCTCGTTCTATCTCAGAGTATCCATTCATTCGATACTCATCCGCTTCTAGTTCGACTTTCTGTAATCGAACCCGAGCTTTTTCGAGCTGCTCAATGGTCCCTCTACGCAATTCTTCCGAATTTCGAATAGTACTCAAGATTCTCTGTTTTCGATTATCTAATAAATCTTTTAATGAAAGTAGATTATCTTGCTATTAAGTTTACAATTTTTATGATCTCTTCCCGAACCAAACATGAATCTTTCGATTCATTTGGCTCTCACGCTCCTTTTTTTTCTTTTTTTGCTATGGCTATTTCCATATCTTTTTTTTTTTTTTATGTAATGAGCCTATCCTCTATCTTCTCTTTTCTGTTTATATTTCAATATACCGAAACCCATATTAAGAATATAAGACTAGATAAATATTAAGAGGACTCTTCCGCCTAGATAAAAATCTATCATGGTCAGCAAAGTTGTTTCTTTATTTGTATTTGCCCTTTAGTTAATAATTTCAATTTCATTAAGAAAAACTAACTAAATAAATGGAAAATGAAAATTGATAGAATTCTTTTTTTTTCTTCAAATCCAAAAAATTTCTCTTTTTTTTATTTTATACATAGGTCGTCGATTCGGCATTGGATAAAAAAGGGCAGGGTGCCCTTCTAGTAAATAGTTCAAACCATTTTATCGATATGAGTGTTTTATATCAGATAAATTCTACATTAGCTATTTCCCGTTTAAAGCATTTCGGTACTAATACTAATACTAATATAGTTGTAGAAAGAGTACCCCTTTTTGCCTGGACTTCAAGCAGTTTAGCTTTAACCGTGTTAATGGTCTCACATTATTGGTCTATAGAGAATCAAAGTTGATTTACCAATGAGTCGCGAAATGCTATGGTTCTTCCATATGATTTCTGAATTTATTCAGAAGTAATTCGTCGAGATCGTGCACCTTTTTCTTATTTATCCAAAAAATACTAAAAAATATTTAAAAGTGCAGCCGGATAGATCCAATCTATTCTTGAAATAGACAACTCGCACACACTCCCTTTCCAAAAAAAATCAATACACCAACCACTACAGTTAGATTTATTAGATTTGTTGCTAAAATATCGGTATTAAGCCCGAAACTCCCAGCGGATGGCCAGTGAGCTAAAAAAACGAAAGAATGGGTTACATTTTTCATATGCTCTCCTCTTATAGATAGGACGAACAAAGAGCAAAGTTTTTCGATCACTTACTTCGCTCGCCCTTTTTTGATCGGTTTTTTTAATGTAATTTTTTTTAATGCAAATAGATTCAATCTAATAATTTCTTTTAGATTAAGTCTTAGGTCTCGTTTGACCTGTGAAAGACTCCTTTGTTGAAATGTTCCAAAAATTCCTAAAATAAAAGGAAAAAGACTTTCCACTGTCCTAAACTAAGGACGGGAAGGAAGAAGGCGAGCATATCCTCTAAATTGATCATCCTCAAATCAGCCCTTCCTGGGGTGGGGTATTGTCTGTCCCGATAAATAGGTAATTCCAGGAGTAATAAATAGGAGTAAAGTATTGATATAATTGGAATTGCAGAAGCAAATACCAATTTACTAAAAAAAGAAAAAAGTATCTAATCTAAAGGACTCATTTTCTTTTTTAGGATTAAACAAAAGGGTTCGCAAATAAAAGCGCTAGTGCCACAACTAGTCCATAAATTGTTAAAGCTTCCATAAAAGCTAGACTAAGCAATAAAGTACCTCGTATTTTACCTTCTGCTTCTGGCTGTCTCGCAATACCTTCTACAGCTTGTCCTGCAGCAGTACCTTGACCAACTCCAGGCCCAATAGAAGCAAGCCCTACGGCCAATCCAGCAGCAATAACGGAAGCAGCAGCAATTAGTGGATTCATGGTGAGTTCCTCGTGTCAAAAAAAAAAAGAAATGGTTAAGGATACAATCAACCAAGAAATTCTTACTTCTAAGCTCTATTGGGGAGAAGTAACTAAAAAGTACAAATTGAAATGATAATCTGAATTGTCCGAACTACTTCGAGATCTCATTTTTAGTTTCTAATCATTAGAGGTTTGTGTAAATCCATATGATTCTCATTATTCTATTTCTCTTTCTTTCCAACCAACCACTCTTTCATTCCATTCTTCTTTCTTTACTCTTCGATATCCTTGAGTTCCTATTTTTTCCCCTATCATCTAATCCATAATAAAAGACGAAATAGAGGAAGAACCCCTATTGAAATCGACCTAATCCAAATCCAATAGGAATTAAATCAAGATATACAATTGATAACAATATGCTGCATAGAACTGGATATGGAATCCAATTCCATATAGAGGGAATTCGATATATCGGATTAGATAATGAATCTAACTTAGGAATATATAATATCCCATATACATTTGTTTCTTCTATTTTGCGTATTTTCTCATTTTCTATTGATGAATCGGATTCTAAAATCATTCCTTAAAAACCCGCACAAAAGATGACTGGACTTATAGACATTAAGGATATAGATCTAGCCTGACTCCGCCCCCCTTAATGCATATATACTTTGACAATTCCGTAATATAGTCTATTCTCTCTCCTACAACTCTAGGTTGTATATTCATACGCATTTCTAACTATTTAGTTTTCCAACCAAGCGGATTATCTGGAACCATGCATGAATTGAGCTAAGCTAAAAAAAAAGACTATTTTGAAAACTAGTCAATTCAATGATGACCTTCCATGGATTCACCTATATAGGCTGCGGCTAACGTTGCAAAAATAAGAGCTTGAATACCGCTTGTAAATAATCCAAGAAACATGACCGGTATAGGGACTACTAAGGGGACTAAAGAAACAAGAACAACAACGACTAATTCATCCGCCAATATATTCCCGAAAAGTCGAAAACTAAGCGATAATGGTTTTGTGAAATCTTCTAGGATGTTAATTGGTAAAAGAATTGGAGTTGGTTTAATATATTTCTCGAAATAACTCAATCCTTTTTTGCTAAGACCCGCATAAAAATATGCCGCTGATGTGAGTAAAGCTAAAGCAACAGTAGTATTTATATCATTCGTGGGTGCTGCTAATTCCCCATGGGGTAACTGTATAATTTTCCAAGGTAAAAGAGCACCCGACCAATTCGAAACAAAAATAAAAAGGAACATAGTTCCAATAAAGGGAACCCAGGGACCATATTCTTCTCCAATCTGAGTTTTGCTCAAGTCTCGAATAAACTCAAGCACATATTCGAAGAAATTCTGACCGTCGGTCGGGATGGTTTGTGGATTCCGAACAGCTATGATAACTGAACCTAGCAAGATAGTAATTACGACCCAAGAAGTGATGAGTACTTGGGCATGAATTTGGAAACCTCCTATTTGCCAATAGAAGTGTTGGCCTACTTCTACACCCGATATATCATATAACCCCTTGAGTGTTTTAACGGAACATGGTATAATATTCATATTGTCCTCTGATAAAAATTGAACTTCAAAAAAGGAATTCTTTTGATTCAACCATCTCTTTCTCAACTCAGCAACTTGAAGTATTAATCTTATATTTAGGATACCAAGAAATCACATCAGATGATAATATATATCAATACCCTCTAATATATATCAATATTCCCCTTCTTTTATCTATGCAAAACAAAAAAGAATAGTAAGTGATCCCATAAATCTACGCAGTTACCCAAGAATGAACTATTCTTCTTAATCAACGATTTCTTATATAGAGAGAACGGCCCTCACAAATTGCAAATACTAATTTGTTAAGAATCAATCGAATTGAAGTCATAGTGTCATCGTTGGCTGGAATCGATATATTTGCGAGATCTGGGTCACAATTTGTATCGACTAAAGAAATAGTAGGAATCCCCAAAATGGCACATTCCCGAAGAGCTATATACTCTTTTTGCTGATCAAGGACGATCACAATGTCCGGCAACCTCGTCATATATTTGATCCCGCCGAGATATCTTTGCAAGGTAGATAATTTTCTCTTCAAGATTGCCACATCTCTTTTTGGGAGATGGTGGAATTTTCCCATCTTTTCTTCTGCTCTTAAGTCTCTAAATTGAGAAAGTCTAGTTTTCGTAATCGACCAATTCGTTAACATACCACTGAACCACTTTTTATTAACATAATGACAACGAGCCCTTATTGCAGCTGATGCTACTAAATCCGCTGCTCTTTTTTTGGTACCAACAATTAAAAAGCTTTTTCCCTGACTTGCTGCATCAAAAACTAAATCACAAGCTTCTGATAAAAAACGAGCCGTTCTAGCGAGATTTGTAATATGAGTACCTTTACGCTTTGCCGAGATGTAAGGGGCCATTTTAGGATTCCATTTCTTAATACCATGACCAAAATGAACTCCCGCTTCTATCATCTCTTTCAAATTGATGTTCCAATATCTTCTTGTCATTTTTTCCACACTTCCTTTTGATTTTTTCTTTTTTTTTCATCCTACCATTCCATTACGGAATTTATTTCTTTTTTTTTTTGAAAATTAAGAAAGAGCCGAAATAGCTTGAAATAAATAATAATTGTTCCGATGTAACCTTCCACTGAGAATTGGCTATTGATACATGGTATAAACGTAACCTTAATGAATTAACTGACTTCTTTTACTTATTAAAATAAAATAAAAATCTAAAATCTGACCTGTTAGTGTTCTAAGGTCAAAAGTCTAGTTTAAATAAAAAAATCTGCTTTATGTATCCTTAAATCGTATAAATGGGGGTTCTGATGTCTCATAGAAATTGTTTGTTACATCAGAATCAGAAGAAACTAATTCTGTATGGAGAAACAAAATATCTCTCATTTCCGACGCGAATAGATTTTTTTTTTGAATTTCGAAATAAAGGTTCTTGTCTTGTGGGGAATGATGCACAAATTTTTGGAATCCGGTACCAACAGGTATAATCCCCCCCAGAACTACGTTTTCTTTCAGGCCTTTCAACCAATCAATACGACCTCGTAGGGCAGCTTTTGCTAAAACTCGAGCAGTTTCTTGAAAACTTGCTTCAGATATGAAACTTTGGGTATTCAGGGAAGCCCTTGTTATTCCCAATAAGATTGCCCGATAATAGACCGATTCATCCAAAGCTCGTCCTGCTCGTTCTGCTCGTAATAGTCCGATTAATTCCCCAGGTGAAAAAACATTAGACATTCCATCTTCGGAAACCCGCACTTTTGATGTTACTTGGCGTATAATAATCTCTATATGTCTATTATGGATCTGTACCCCTTGGGATCGATAAACCTTTTGGATCTTATTAACCAAAGAGATACGACTTTGGGCTATGGTTAGCTCAGCTCCAATCAAGAATCCCCAGGGGACCCCAAGAATTCTTGGTATACGCTCATTCCAATCCTCAATTCTCCTTTCGAGATTCGGCGATAGTGAATCAATTGAACGCGCTTCAAAGATTTGTTCTACTTTTGGAAGACCTTGCGTTATGTCACTAGATCTCGATTTTTCATATATAAACGTAACTAACCTATCTCCTTTGTAAAGGATTTCTCCATAATGACCATGAACAGTTGCTCCTGTAGTGGCCAAATAAGGCTTAGCTGCTCTTATAACAAAGGAATCAATATTAACAATGAAAATTTGACCAGATTTTTTTATGTGCGATTTAAATAGACATACATTTTCGCAAATAAATTGTCCAAGGTGAATTATTGCCGATGTCTCCTCCCAAGAATCATGATGGAGAAAGTGCCAATTCAAATGGAATGGATCCAACATGATGTTACTATCGAAATTCGAAATCCTTTGATTTTCATCTATTAAAGAGTATTTAAGCCCTTGAAGTACTTGGAGGGTTTGTTTCAAATTGTCAAGGAACAAATATTTTTTTAACAGGATCTGATTATGCGTTAGTAAATAGTAAGATGAAGAAAAATTCGATATACTAGGTACAATAGCGGCTAAGGGCCCAAAAATATCTCGAATAGGAATTCTAGGATTCGATTCTTTTACCGCATTGGGATATTTCGAATTCTTGAATAAACCAATTCGAGAACAGTTGGATGCCGACAAAATCATCAAAGATTGGTATTCTTTATTTCGATTCAACAAGGTGCCAATAGCTTCTTGATGTTGGCTAAGTGATTGAATCTTCGCCTTGGAATAAAAGGAATTGGTGCGATCTAACCTATTATTGGGAATCGGTCCTGCACTTGTCCTATCATACCTTCTTCGTGTATACGAAATAGTGGACTTGACTAACTCAATTCTTAGGAAATCGCGAATCAGATCATTTGCTCTTACCTCAACAAGGGAAGCACGAGCCTCCTCTTTTTCTTCTTGTTCCCAATTCACTACTAAGCAAGTTCGAACAAATTGACTATTCGTATGATAAATTCTTTGAGTTAACTTGCTATTTTCATGAGAAATAAAATTGACAAGTCGAAGTTGGAAATTATCCTCTTCTTGCAAGAGATCTTGCGGGAAAAGTGTTGCTAAATTTCTCCCTTCGTCCATTTCATATGCGACTGCAGGTCGAACCGAAACAAAATACTTTTCCTTGCTCTTGAGAATTTTTTTCCGTTGAACATAGACCCAATTTTTCCTTTTTTTTGATTCCTTAGAATCTTTCTTTTCTCTTTCTGGTGGTATCAAACTACCACCTAATATCTTATCCGCCTCTTCAGGAAAATGCATATCTCCGGAAAAGATTTTGAGTTCCGTATGGCTTTTTTTTCTCTTCACTCGGACCAATCCACCTAGTCGACTTCTTGTATTTTTTGTGAGTTGTGTATCCACTCCAATGATACTATTATCAAGTACCTTTAGGGATGAGGATCTCGGCAAGATATGCAGTTCTTGAAGAATGAAAAAAAACCGATCTAGTTCTTTTTGGTATTTTAGACTAAATTCTTTTGTTCCTCGATGCTCAATCAAACCCTCTTTTTTTAAGATGGAATCTTCCTCTGGGCTCCCGTATTCGTCCTCTGAGTCTTCTTCTGAGTCTTCCTCTAAAGTCCCATATTCGTCCTCTGAGCCTTCCTCCGGGCTCCCATATTCGTCCTCTGAGTCTTCCTCTAGAGTTCCATATTCGTCCTCTCGGGTTCTATATTCGTTCTCTGGGCTCCCATATTCGTCTTCTGAGTCTTTCTCTCCAGTCCTATATTCATCCTCTAGGATCCCATATTCGTCTTCTAGGGCTTCATATTCGTCCTCTAGGATCCCATATTCATCTTCTAGGGTTTCATATTCGTCCTCTCGAGTCCTATATTCGTCTTCTAGGGTTTCATATTCTTCCTCTCGGGTCCTATATTCGTTCTCTGGGCTCCCATATTCGTCCTCTGAGTCTTCCTCTCGAGTCCTATATTCGTCCTCTAGGGTCCTATATCTAAATTTAACAATTCCTGAACCCTTTTTATCTTTTCTGTATCGTGGATCGTCAAAATAAGCAAAAATAGTATTTCTACGTAAAACACCCATAAAGGGTATTTCAATCGAAATCCCCAAACAGGATATTAGTTCTTTCTCTTGTTCTTGATGATATTGTAATGGAATGACGAACCCATTTCTTCGCTTTTTCGCCAACAAATCCGAATTATCTTGAAGAATAGAAGGATAGACAAAATTCCAATGGCCATTGGACATGATTCGATCCGGCGTTGAATAATCAAGAATTTCCCTATCTTTTTTACCAAAAGTATCCAACAGTCTATGTCTTACTTGATCATTAGCCATTGAGAGGTCAAAGAGATATCTTCCGTCAACAGAAAAAGAATAAGTATTCATTTGATCTTGATCCTTGTGGAGCGAAAAAGACGCTATACTGGATCTGCACATACTTACTGACAATATCCATAAATGGCTTGTTTTTAGTAATCGACGAAGATTACCATATTGATATTCGGGCGCATGGTAAACATCAGTACTCCAGTGCATTTCCCCGTCTGATTCGGAATAAATATGCTTTTGTACTTTTTCTTTAAAATGCAAAGTGGACGTTCCGGCACGAATCTCCGCAATTACTTGTTCGGATTCTACATACTGATCATTTTGCACTAGAATCAAGCTTTTTGAGGGAATATTCACACTATATAGAATATCCTGACTCTGAATAGTTACATGCAAGTCTATATAACATAGAAAAGCAGGCTGCCCATGACGGGTACGTGTGGGGTGAACTAAATCTTCATTGAATTGGATTTTTCCATTCGAAGGGGATCGTACAAGGTCGGCAGTACCCCCTGTGAATACTCCGCCAGTATGAAAAGTTCTTAATGTTAGTTGAGTCCCTGGCTCCCCAATTGATTGACCTGCAATAATACCTACGGCTTCCCCCAATTCGACCAGATCGCCATGAGTGGGACTCCGACCATAACATAATTGACAGATCCAAGATGTGCTCCGGCAAGTAAAGGGGGTTCTAATATATATTGGTTGTGCTCGAAATGGTTGTGCTCGAAAGGCAGTTATGAATCGATTGACTAATCCAATTCCAATATCTTGATTTCGAGCGGCAATGCATCGTGAACCAATATATATATCGTCTGCTAATACACGACCAATTAGTGTTTGGACAAAAAGTTTTTCCGTCATCCCATTTTGAGGACTCAAAGAAATACCTTGGATAGTACCACAATCTCTTCTACGCACAATAATATGTTGAACTACTTCAACAAGTCTACGTGTAAGATATCCAGCATCCGCTGTTCGTACAGCAGTATCTACAACCCCTTTGCGGGCTCCGTAGCAGGAAATTATATATTCTGTCAAAGAAAGTCCCTCGCGTAAATTGCTTTGAATAGGTAAATCAATCATTTGTCCTTGAGGATCCGCCATTAATCCTCTCATACCTACTAATTGGTGTACCTGAGATGCATTTCCTCTGGCTCCTGAAAAAGACATTAGATAGACTGGATTAGAAGGATCCGTTATCCGAAAATTCGAATTCATTTCTTGTTTCAAATATTCACTTGTAGCATACCATATCTCAACGGATTGGCGTAATTTTTCTACCGCGTGTACAGCCCCATAATAATAGTGTTTCTCCAAAAGAAAACTCTGTTGTTCCGCGTCTTGCACTAACCATCCCTTAGATGGTATTGTTAAAAGATCCTCGATTCCTAATGAAATCGATGTAGTAGTGGCTTGATGAAAGCCCAGAGTCTTTATTTGATCCAGTATATGGGATGTATATCCCATTCCGAAATGATCTATTAATCTGCTAATAAGTCGTTTCATAGCAGTTCCGTCTATCTCTTTATTATGAAAGACCAGATTGGCCCGTTCCGCCATACATAAGTACCCCCTTTTTCGGCTGAGTAGGATTCGACAATTGCTGAGTAGGATTCGACAATGGGCCTGAGTCAGTGATTCGAAAATTTAATTAACTTCCTTTCCTTAATCTCAATCTGGATTCGCGCGGCAAAAATGATGATACTAGCGAAATCGGAATGCCCCCCGAAAGGGAGGGGCATCGCCGAATCTAACTTCCTTGTTTAGATAGTGTATGAATAGGCCTGACTAAATCCTTGTATGGCTTCCTCTATTTCTCTATAAAAAGAAATATGACCAAGAGTGCTTCGAATGTATATAGAACGGATTTCTTTTTTTCTATTTCCCACTATTAGATAGTGGGCATAAATCTCATGATAAGTCCCCAAAGATTCATATTGAACTTCAATCGGAACTTCTCTTGACCCAATGACGCGTTGATCTAGTTTCCATCGGAGCCACAAGGGACTGTCTAAACTGATTCGTTTCTGTCTATAAGCTCCCAGTGCATCATAGGAATTAGAAAAATGGGGTTCTTTATCTTTTGTATACTTATAATTATTATTATTGTAATTTACTTTTTGATTTGGATAGTTTGCGCAACTATTATATCTATTTGCACAAATACCCCGACGGTTTCCAATCGTTAATACATAAAGTCCGATAAGCATGTCTTGGGTCGGTACGCAAATAGGATCCCCAATAGCGGGAGATAGGAGATTCATATGAGAAAACATAAGTAAACGGGCTTCCGCCTGAGCTTCCAAGGATAAAGGTAGATGAACAGCCATTTGATCCCCATCAAAGTCCGCATTGAAACCCTTACACACTAATGGGTGTAAACAAATAGTACGCCCCTCCACTAAAGTAGGTTGGAAGGCCTGTATGCCTAATCTATGCAGGGTAGGTGCTCTATTCAACAGTACAGGATGTCCCCGCATAACTTCTTGAAGTATTTCCCATACAATGGGTTCCTTTTCCCAAATTTTCCTTTTAGCAATCCTGACATTAGAAGTAGCGCGTTTCGTGATTAAATCGCGAATTACAAATAGCTGAAAAAGCTTTATTGCTATCTCTAGAGGTAATCCACATTGATGTAATGAAAGCGAAGGACCCACAACAATGACAGAACGCCCCGAGTAATCGACCCGTTTTCCAAGCAGAGTCTCGCGAAACCTTCCCTCTTTACCTTCAATTACATCTGAAAGTGATTTGTATACTTTATTGTGACCATCCCTCGTTGGTTGCCCGCGGGACCCACTATCAAGAAGTGTATCCACGGCTTCTTGTACCAATTTTTCCTGGCACATTACTAAATCTGCTGGCGCTAATTCACTTCTTTTTAATAGATAGGCAAGGTTGTTGTTCCGACGAATAACTCTCTTATAAAGTTCATTAATATCCGAAGTCACTACTTTATCCCCAGACCTATAAACAATGGGTCTCAATTCGGGAGGAAGAACTGGTAATAAGCACAAAACCATCCATTCTGGTTCTACATTTGTTTGAATAAAATGTTTCGCCAATTGCATGCGTCTAATCAAAAAAACTTTTCTTATTCGTCTTTTTCTATCTTCCCATTCATCTCCACTATACCCCTCGTCTTCTAATTCCTTCCATTCGACCAAGGAATTCTCTATAATAATTCGCAAATCCAAATCTGCTAATTGTTCTCTAATAGCACCTGCTCCTGTCGCAATTTCCCGATTTCGAAATGTTGCAAAGCCTGGGGTAGAAAAAAAGGGAGAAATGCTGTGGTTACAGGATGCAATTTCATCTTCGAATAAACCTCGTAATCGTAAGAAAGTAGGTTTTTTAGCGCTGGGCCTAGCAAAAGAGAAATCGCCGTATACTAGGCCCTCCAATTTCTTAAGGGGTTTATCTAAAAGGTTCGCGATATAACTAGGAAGACCTTTCAAATACCACACATGAGTCGCGGGACATGCGAGTTTGATGTATCCCATTTGATATCTTCGTATCCGAGAATCAACAAATTCTACCCCGCATTTTTGGCAAAATCTTTCCTCTTCGTTTTCAGCTCCGCTCGCTCGAGAATTTCCACAAGCACAAATTCCGCTTTTTATGGGTCCAAAGATTCTTTCGCAAAACAATCCATCTTTTTCTGGTTTATCGGTTTTATAATGAAAAGTAGAGGGCCTTGTGACTTCGCCAACGACTTCCCCATTAGGTAGGTTTTTGTTAGCCCAAGCCTTTATTTGTTGAGGGGAAACGAGTCCAATTTGAAGTTGTTGATGTTTATATTGGTCAATCATAAATAAGAAAAGAATTTATATTTATTCCGATCAAACTTCCTCCCTATTAACCTGGAAGTTCTTCTCAGATACAAGGAAATGATTCAGTTCTAGAGCCAAAGATCGTAGTTCTCGAACGAGCACTCGAAAAGATTCTGGAGGATACTCGTGATTAGGTACTCTTTTTCCCCAGATCGTAGCATTAAGTATTTCTTGGCGAGCTATAAGATGATCAGATTTATAAGTAAGTATCTCTTGTAAAATATGAGCAACACCAAATCCTTCTAAAGCCCAAACTTCCATTTCTCCTACTCGTTGTCCCCCTTGCTTGGCTCTTCCTCTAACGGGTTGTTGTGTAACAAGTGAGTAGGGCCCAGTAGAACGTCCATGGATTTTCTCATCAACTTGATGAATTAATTTTAAGATATAGGACTTCCCTATTAGAACAGGTTGTTCGAAGGGGTCTCCTGTTCTTCCATCAAATATTCTGCTTTTTCCCGGGTACTCGGGTTCAAATACCCATGGATTTTTTGTTTGTTTACTGGCTTCATATAATTCTGAAAACACAAGTTTTCTTGAAGCCTCTTGCTCATATCTCTCATCAAAGGGTGCTATTCTATAATGTTTCTTTAGCAGATCCCCGGCTAATCCGAGCGAGCTTTCAAATATTTGTCCCACATTCATTCGTGAGGGTACTCCTAAGGGATTGAAGACCATATCAACAGGTGTTCCATCTTGCAAATAGGGCATATCTTGCCTGGGCAAAATTTTGGAAATGATCCCCTTATTCCCGTGTCTTCCGGCTACTTTATCCCCAACTTTGATTTCGCGTTTCTGTAAAATATATACACGAACCATTATGTCTAGGGGGTCCCTCTGGATCCATTTCACATCGATAACGCGCCCTCTTCCACCTATAGGTAGTTTGAGAGAAGTTTCTTTTGAAGTGGATACCTCAAGGCCAAATATGGCCCGTAATAACCCAGCTTCCGCGATATACGACGATTCGCTCGCTATCTGAGGCGTTAATTTACCTACTAAAATATCGCCAGTTTCTACCCAGGATCCCAACCTAACAACTCCATTTCTGTCCAAATTGCGGAGTAAATGTTCTTCTAGATGTGGTATTTCTTTAGTAATTTTTTCAGCGGAGCCTTGGCTTGTCGTATCCGTCTGAATTTCATATTTTCGGATGTGAAAAGAAGTATAAATATCCTCATATACCAAACGTTCGCTAATTAGTACTGCGTCTTCAAAATTGTAACCTTCCCATGGCATATAAGCTACTAATACGTTTTTTCCTAAAGCAAGTTCCCCACCAACTGTAGCAGCTCCCTCCGCTAAAATTTGTCCTTTTTTAATGGATTTACCCCGCAGAACCCGAGGTTTTTGGTGCATACAAGTATTTTTGTTAGAGCGCCGATGGGTAACTAAAGGAATACTTATAGTCTTCCCACTACTTGATAAAAGGATCTTGTGACTATCAGTAGAAATGATCTTTCCCTCGCGTTCGGCTATAACGGAAACCCTCGAATCTAGAGCTGTTTGGCGTTCCAATCCAGTTCCAACAATGCACTTCTCGGACCGAGAAAGCGGAACTGCTTGGCGCTGCATATTAGAACTCATTAAAGCCCGATTCGCATCATTATGCTCAATAAAAGGAATGAGAGAACCTCCAATAGAAAAATATTGGAAAGGAAAAATACTTCTAACATGAATCTGTTCCCATGCAATAGTCAGGAATTCTTGACGGTATCTAGCTGGAACAACCTGTTCTTCCTGAATACCCTGATTCAAGGACAAAGAATTTCCTGCTGCTATCATATAATATTCATCTCTATTTGGTGATAAATAAACCACCTGTCTCTCTTTTTTTTCTTTTGCTTTCTCAGATATTTCATAAAAGGGACTCTCTATGGACCCCCACCAGTGGTCAATTCTCGCATGAATAGCTAAGGATCCAGTAAGTCCAACATTGATTCCTTCGGACGTGTCAATTGGACAAATACGCCCATAGTGACTCGGATGAATATCTCGGCTCCGAAAACTTGCAGTTCTCCCCGTCAATCCTCCAGGACCCAAACAACTCACTTTTCGCCCATGAACAGTTTGTGTCAATGGATTGGTTTGATCAAAAACTTGAGATAAGGGGTATGTGCCAAAAAAGGTCTCATAAGTAGTTATTAATAAAATCGAAGTTGAAGTTGGAGTTACCAAAGTTTGTGGAGTCGGTTTCGATTGACGTATGAATACTCTACGGATAGTTTTTTGAACCGCATGTTGTAAACGACCAAGAGCCAGTCCGAATTGATCTTGTAACAGATCCGCAACCGAACGAATACGTTTATTTTTCAAGTGATTCATATCGTCATCGTCAAGTATACCCGTTCCAAATTTCATTCCAATCAAATGATCCGTAGCGGCCAATACATCTCGTGGTAACAAGAATGTATTGTTCTGAGGTATATCAAGATTCAGTCTCCGATTCATATTTCGTCGACCAATCCTTCCTAATTCACATTTTTGTTGAAAAAATTTCTTTTGTAATTCCTCACATAAGGACTCCGAAAATACCAGGTCCCCACCTACACAAGCAAATTGTTGATAAAACTCCAAAATAGCTTTTTCTTTTGACTCAATCCTCTTCTTCTCCTTAGCATTCGGGAAAGATAAGAAAATTTCAGGGTAGGAAACATTATCTAGAATTTCTTTTAGATTCGAACCCATAGCTGATGATAGAACTAGAATAGATATCTTTTGTTTTCTACTCACGCGAGCCCATATCCTTTCTTTTTTATCAATTGCTAATTCCGATCTTCCTCCCCAATCTGATATTATAGTCCCAGTGTAGATAGAAATTCCCTTATGGTCTAATTCCGAGCGGTAGTAAATACCAGGACTTAGCAATATTTGATTGATCACAATTCGGTATATTCCATTTATTATAAAGGTTCCTAAGGAATTCATTATAGGAATGTTTCCAATAGAAATGGTTTGCTTTTGCACATCGAAACCAAAAATTAATCTCGCAGATACATATAATTCGGAAGAATAGGTGAGTGATTCATACACAGCATCCCTTTCTTTTATCGAGGGTTCTAGCAATTGATATCCTTTCGCAAATAATTGAAATGCAATTTCGTGATCTGGATCTTTAATTGTTGGAAACTTCTCAAGTTCTTCTGCCAAGCCTTGATTAATGAACCTACAAAATCCCTCGAATTGGATCTGACTAAATCCGGGTATTGTGGACATTCCCTCATTTCCATTCCGGAGCATCTTAATCTTAAGTTTCCTGTTTATCGAAGAAAAATTCCATTATCAGCTCACTCTTCATCAATCCCTATGGATCGATCTAGCAATTATGGAATCCATATTCTGTTTACTGAATCACATGAAATTCTAGGGAACTCCACATACATATTTCATATATGTATTTCATACATATGAATAGAGACAATTTCGACGAAAGTTCGAATTTGCCAGGGGTACAAATCGAATGAAAATGAATTGATAAAACATTCCTAGAAAAAAATTCTGCCACTTACACTTTATGATACTAATCAGATTGGATGGCAAAGATTTCTCATTTTATCTCCTTTCTATGAATGGGATAAAGCCATAATATAATAATTTATAAGCACTAGAAAATTTGACTTTAGTTCGATTTAGAATAGCACGCTTAGTTTAATTTCAAAAAAGAATAAGAATTTGAGGGTTCTTTTTTGTTTCGTAGTAGTAGAATTGCTAGAAAATATAGGATTTCATTGTAGAATCCTAAAATAAAGTAAGTCCTTTTTTTAAGTACATGCCAATCTAGTTATCCACCTCTCCACATATCCCTGCTTTTATCGTAATTTCACTTGGGTGGGCCAAGATGGTCAGGTCATACTCTATATCAGACCAAATTTCTTTTTTTTATTCAAGATATTTAATGCAATGAAAAATTAAAGCACGATTCCCCATAGAGATATGTACATAAGGGGGATCCATGGATAATAATGCTGTTATGGATAATAATGCTGTTCGGACCTGTAGTTTACCTATACACGGATTAGGCATAAATCCATTCTATTTTATTATGCCATTAAAAGGAAGGGGGGAGAGAATACCGATTTAAGAGTCGTTCACTACTGCAATTCAAAAAAAAAATAGAATTCTAGTTAATGGTTCCAATTTGTTCTGAATTTTGCAGCCTGTGACTGGAAATCCACTTTTTCTCTTTTTTCATCTCAATAGAAAGAAAAGGGAAGTTTTCTAGTGTTAGCAATGTTTGTTTTAAGATAGAATCCATCGAGGAGAATAATCGAAACTGGATTCAAAAAAAGCAGGAATAGATTTTTTGAAAAAGATTGGAAAAAAGTAAGTAGAATTAGATTCAAGATAAAAGAAAGGAGGTTTTAGTAAGAAAACCTGGATGAATACTTGCTCTTTTCTCTATTTTAGATCGGATTTTTTGGCGGCATGGCCAAGCGGTAAGGCAGGGGACTGCAAATCCTTTATCCCCAGTTCAAATCTGGGTGCCGCCTGATCAATAAAATACTTAGGCTTCATAGTACTGATCGAACTCAACAAATTCGTACCCTGCATAAGTTGGGGCAAGAGAGTAACTAGGCCTGGCGATACTGGATTTTGAGAATCCATAGTTCTATCCTCAAACTAGGGTTTGTTTTGTCGGTAGTGGCCCAAACGGCTACCAATAAGGATGAGGTTGCGTTTCCTTATTCTTTTATTAATTTTAATTGATTCTTAATTGATTCGATTCGAGAATTAAAAATTACAAGGCTAAGATGTCAGAAATCTTGATATCCTTAGGGCCCCTAAGGGGCATTCTTTTTTTTTCAATCTAAGATTGAAGAAGGGACTCCACGAAGGAATATCAAGACTTCCTAATTATCATACATTTTATTTATCATACATCTTATGCTACCTACATACACTAAAGTAAGGGCTACTGATTCTGTCGAGAATCAGATTGAATAGGCTGATCAAAAATCAATTTCGGAGTTGTGGATAAAGTCTCCTCATTCTTTCATAGAATGATAGAAGGGCTGTAGGGTTTAGGTTAAAAATAAACATAGGCAAGGTAGGTATCCAATAAATATTTATCTATCCTAATTTTATGGTATATTCTGACGTCCTTTGCTTATAAAAAAAGGGTAACAAAAGGAAGAAAAAATCTTCCTATTCCCGCGTCTTCTATTCAGGACATCATCCCCGTACTCTTTTTTAAGGAAAAGGGCTATGTATCGTATTTATACTTAATGCTCTCCAATTCTACCAGAAATCCTATAAGAATTTGTTAGGAGTAAATTCCTTGAACTGATTCATCCATAGCGTTAGGGCAGAATCCCTTTTTGACTCTGTACCCTTGATTCCACTATGATTATTGATCAATAGTAGAATAATTCCTTCATAGAAATAGGAGACATAATTTACATGGATATAGTAAGTCTCGCTTGGGCTGCTTTAATGGTAGTCTTTACATTTTCTCTTTCACTAGTAGTATGGGGGAGGAGTGGACTCTAGGGATACTACTAATTGATTGAGTAGTCGAATTGTTGTATCAACTTTTTTCTTTAATTGATCGTTTTGCATTAATCATTTTGCCAAACTTTATTCTTTCTCTCTTTCTTTAGTTTTGTTTCACTCCTGTACCTGTAAGAAACTCTTGTAAGAAAGAGTCGTTCTATTCTACTATATAGAAATAGAAAGAGCGATTACAGCAATTCAAAATTTCTACTAGAAGTGACGAATGGTTAAAAAAGTTCTATACATAAGAAAATTAGACTTTCTTCCACGGAGCTATTCACAACATATCGCACACTTTCCATTTGTTTTATATTCTTATTCTTAGAATAATTTTTATGCTCTTTTGAAGCATCTCGCCGCATGTTTAAGCATGAAAGATTCGCTGGTTTTTTCCTTTTACTTTTTTTCTTTTACTTTTTACTATAGTCTATTCTCATATTATTTTTCTCTCCCTCCATGGATTCTTTCGTGAAGAATTGTCTTCGATTTTTTTATTTTGACTTGATTGAAATTAAGTGGATGCAGTGAAAAAAGAAATTGAATTAGACTACTATTTCAATCTACTAATCTATTCTATGTAGATTCAAGATAATATAATAGAAAGACTCTAAAGTGTCGTAGAAAAAACTATATGTAGTTCTTTCTACCACACTTTATGATTCCAACCAGATCCTTTCATTTAAGACTTGGATTTTTATTTTATTTAATCCCTTTTTCATTTCTTCAATGATTAATTGGAATTCCAATTAATCATTTTGGCTGACTGTTTTTACATAAATAATAAGTAAAAAGGCAGTAGGAACTAGAATAAACAGTGCAGTAGCAATAAATGCGAGAATATTGACTTCCATAACCTCTTTATTTTTTTCACAATAACTCGGGATGTAATCCCATGGAGAGGAAAAAGGGGTATCCTGTAAATTCAAGGGGAGGACTTGCATTCTGATAATACTGAATCAATTCAATATTATGAATATCGGATCTATCAAATCAATTCATGGTTGAGAGTGGAATAGTATAACATAGGAAGATCCACTTTTTCTTTTCTATATCTATAACCCACGATCTTTCTTATCTTATCCAATTTCCCTTCCTTTTTCTTATAGTTATACATACAATTATGTATGTATGTATTATATGACCGACTTTCTATGGGTCACATAGACATCCAAATAAGCAGTAGAAGTAGAAGTGAGATGGAGAAAAGAGGGCTTAAATAAAAAAAAATCGAATATTTTAATTAATTTAGGAAAAAGGGCGTTTGCTTTGCTTGGTTTTTCTTTTATTTTATTAAGTTACTATCAATATCCACTTTTGGGGTCTAAAGATGAGAACAGATCCATAAAATAAGGAGTCCGCAAATGGAATGAAAATGAGATAGATTCTTTCCAATTAGTCATTGAACATACACAAACAAAGTTGGAACTACAAAATGGAGGGGGCCTGGTTTAATCCAAAAAGTAAAGTACTAATTATATTCAATTAAATTCACTGTCTATGTCTAAGAAAAAACGAATACGATTTATGTATGGATTTCGGTAAAATACCGGTACTCTATTCCATAAGAGTCGAATAGGAAGTTAAGATGAGGATGGTATCATCATAAGGATAGAGTAATATCCTAAATTATACTAATCCAAGTATGATATGTATGTCTTTCCTTATCAACCGGGAGTAGTGAAAAAAAAAATTCCTATAGGCCTCCCCTCCCTCTTTAATGAGAAATGCGAAATAAAAAAAGTGAAATAAGGGTGCCCCATAGGTATTTGATCTTCTCTCCTGCCCCCCTTTTTTCATGGAAAAAGGAAAGATGAATTTCTCCATTCATTGAACCCTAGTTCGGGACTGACGGGGCTCGAACCCGCAGCTTCCGCCTTGACAGGGCGGTGCTCTGACCAATTGAACTACAATCCCCGCGGGGTGTATGGCATACCTATTCTTAAATAGAACCATAAGAAGATTCGATTCGCCTGTCGTACTCTAAGAAATAGACGAATCATATACTACATACCCACATATCATATGTGGGTATAGTGAGAGTGACATAACTAGTATGTCGCGATTTTTTATCGCTAAAAATGGATGATAATCCACCTTTCATTTCAATAAGAAAAACTCTTTTGTTTGTAAAAAAGGAATGAGAGAGATATGGATTAGAAAGAAATTTCCCCCTTTCGCTTTATCCTTTATTTCTATGGATCAGACATTTTATTTTATGGAAGAAAAACAAATGGATTTAGTTCATATTCACGAAGCCCTAGATTTTTGGGCCGAGCTGGATTTGAACCAGCGTAGACATATCGTCAACGAATTTACAGTCCGTCCCCATTAACCGCTCGGGCATCGACCCAGGAAGAATTTATTCTAGGGTTTTTTAGAATCTATGATTAACCTCCTTTCATAATACTCCCTACCCCCAGGGGAAGTCGAATCCCCGCTGCCTCCTTGAAAGAGAGATGTCCTGAACCACTAGACGATAGGGGCATCACTTCACTAGACGATAGGGCCATATACAACCGCTCGTCATTATACTATAATGATAGTATGAGCAGTTTTTTGGAATTGTCAATATACTCGAAGAGTATAACTAGATCCAAAGCAAAGAGTCTTTCCTACTTTTCTGTTATGCTTTCATAGGATTTTTTTTAGTTGATGGTTAGGTTAATTCACGGATCATTCCCTACTTTTTAGGGAAATTCATTTAAAGGGTATAGAATAAGAATAGATTAATAAAAGGGATTCTAGATTAGTTCAGTACAGGTAGTGATTTGATTGATCTAACAGGAAAAAGAGTCCAATTTGATTTCTTTTTTGTAATTTCCACCCCGTGCTTCGTTTAGCGTTCAGACCAAAAATGCATGCATCCCACACTAAGTCATAAAATTCAAGAAAAAATAGAGAAATTTTCAAAAACAAAGAAAAAAAAGTGAATAAATAATAAATTTAGTAGAAAAGTACTTTATCGGATTCGAACCGATGACTTACGTCTTACCATGGCATTACTCTACCACCAAATAAAAAGCCCTTTATCGGATTTGAACCGATGACTTATGCCTTACCATGGCATTACTCTACCACTGAGTTAAAAGGGCTTTTTATTCAATTCAAAAATTAGCCACTTTGATTTCTCATTATGAGTCTACTGCATAATGTACATAATATATGTATATATAGAGATATATGTAGAGATTATATATGTATATATCGAGATATAGAAGTTTATTCATGGCGAGGTTCAAAATCTTGAGAGTTCAAAATCTTGAGAAAATCAAGAAAAATAAGAAAATCTTTCATATTCTCTCTTATCACTTGCACAAAGTAGAGGTTTTTTTCTTTTTTTATATAAAAAAATACATATAATAAAATACGTGAAGAGAGAGTTGACACAATAAAAAATTATTATTAGTATCCGATATACTTGAAGAGGGTAAGTTCATAGGTATGTAAACATGATCTCGGACGACTCACCAAACCAAAGCCCAGAAGTTCTATTTTTTAGAAGAGGAGAACAAATATGTATCAATTGTTGAATCGGATACAACAATGGGCAAAAAAAAAAAGGCCAAAGGGGCAATAAGAGCTGCTGTTAAAAAAACGGTAGACTTTGTTTTTTTTTATCTTTAGGCTATTGACTTTTCACGTGCTCAGAACGTTCTGCAGAATTAGGGACTTTTTTCTTCTATTGGCTGATCTTATGATGAGAACTTTCTCCATTTATGTTTTATTTCTTCTAATTCTAATTGGGTAGGGTATAAAGGAATTCGCGCTCTTCATATACCCATATGGTTGGGTATTAATTTTCAGTGATATACTTCTTGTCTGTTTTGGTGAGAAATTGAAACTATTTTTAACAGGCATCTCTTAGAAAAACCTTCGAGTTCAAAACTTTTCAATTTTTCTTAAAAAGTTTTGGACGGATTTGTTGAAGCGATTTTTAACAGGTACCCCTTCCAAGGAAGGGGGGTACTTGAATATTCTCAAGGGATTATGGTTGGTGCATTTTGAACAAACTATGTTGGAGTTTTAGCAACAATTTGCTTGTAAAAAGTGGGCAGTCGAATTTATACTGCAGAGTATAAAAATTATTCTACTGCCTGCCCAACAAAAAATAATAAACCATACCCTACATACCTAACTCCTCCTGGCTATGGGTTTTCTGTTTCCGAAGATTAGGAAAAAAGGAGGATTCTGGAACCCTAAAGGTTCGATGGTATATGGATATGGAAAATATAAGATTCCCGATCCTAGCGGGAAAAGGAAGGGAACAGATACCCAATATGATTCTTGGGAGGAACATTTGGTAATGGTCTTGGTCCTCTATGCTCTTTTTTATGTGTTCTTAGTTCTATTCATCTTCTTTGATTCTTTTAAACAAGAATCTAATAAACTAGAATTGAGTGGAAAAGAGGAGAAGAAATTGGTAAATGGAGAGGATCGACTAACCAGAGACATTTAGGATCTTCTTTACATCAGGTAAATCCGTCGGGTCCTGTCCGCTTCTCCGTTTAAGTTACGACTCTTTGTTTCTTGCTTCTCTCAAGCCATAGGGAAAGTCTATGATGAATTTTTAAAATGCATCTCACTCTTTCTCTAGGGCTCGGACTTCATGATAAGTGGGGGAAGAAAGAAAACATCTTCCCCAATTTCTTTGTTCAGAATTGAACAAAAAAGAAAAGGAAGAAAGGGATTTATGGGGGCAGTGCTGCTCCCTATATCTCCTAGTGTATATTGTAGGAATAATCAAACTATTCCTTAGAGCAGTCTGGCACACTTACGTCCTCGCAAAACAAATAATGATCATTGTAGTCGTAACCGTAGAATACGAACCTAATCGAAATGCATACATTTGTCTCATACACTATGGGGATGGTGAGAAGAGATATATTTTACATCCCAGAGGGGCTATCTAAACCCTAAAGCTAAAGTAAAGGCCCGCGATCGAAGTACCAACAGCTCACTGTCATGAACCTTCTCCATTTGATTCAATAAGGGGGAATTAGCCTCCTTCTCGAATGGCTACCCTTGACAAAGGGTAGCGTTGGTATCATAATCTACATGTAGCGGGTATAGTTTAGTGGTAAAAGTGTGATTCGTTCTATTAATAACTGAATTTGAAATGATATACTTAAGGCGTCCTTAAGTTTTTTATATTCCGATGAAAACTTTAGTTCTTATAAAGGATTTAATCCTTTTCCTCTCAATAGCATATTGAGGAAGAATATACATTCTCGCGATTTGTACCCAAAAACTAATTGAAATTGCATCCAAAATACAAATTGGATTATGAGTACAGAGTCGCGAAGCATAATTTTGCATTGGATTAAGTATTCCAATTTTTAAAATATGAGTAAAGGATCTATGGATGAAGATACAAAAAAGTTTATTTCCAATCGTAACTAAATCTTCTTTTGTTAAAAAAGGAAATGGAAGCCAAATAGCTAAAAAACGGTAGTTTTGGTTTACTAGAACCATCAGCATATTGTTTCAGCTCGGTGGAAACCTAATTCTTTTCCTCAGGATCTCTTGAATGAAATTAGGGAACGAAGTAAGTAGATTAGATAGATTTAGTAGAATTTCTATCTCCTACTCTATAGGGATCATCTAGAAAGCGGAGAGCTTTGGTTCCATTCAGATAGAAAAGCTGACATAGATGTTAAGTGGTGAGAATATCCATAAAGGAGCCGAATGAAATCAAAATTTCATGTTCGGTTTTGAATTAGAGACGTTAAAACTAATCAACCAACGTCGACTATAACCCCTAGCCTTCCAAGCTAACGATGCGGGTTCGATTCCCGCTACCCGCTCCATTCTGTATAAAAGGACTATTCTATTTGTCTAGACATGGTAGAGTCCTGTATTCAACCTTTTTCGTCCACCAGTTTCCGTCCCTCCAGAGCGGAGTAGAGCAGTTTGGTAGCTCACGAGGCTCATAACCTTGAGGTCACGGGTTCGATTCCCGTCTCCGCACTTAGCAGTCTGTATAAAAGGACTATTCTATTTGTATAGAGTAGAGGTCTGGGCGGTATCCAACCCTTTTTTATTCATTAGTTCCCGGCCCTAAAGGGCCAAATGGAGCAGTTTGCGAAGTCACTTGCCCCTACAAGAAGAACTCTCAAGGCTCCTTCCTACCCTGCAGAAAAGAAAAAAGAAATGAAAGAAAGGCACAGTCTACCTCCCTTCCCTTTAAAAGGAGTTTGCCAGTTGTTTGTCTCGGTGAATCCCCAATTTAGGGAGCCCTGTTGGCGAGTTCGATTCCCGCCTCCGGAGCCCCTTTTTTTGAGTGGGGTGCAAAAGAAGGGTAAGATAGTAAGGGATACGGTACTAGACTAACACCTACTTAATTTAATATAAGTAGTTAAGTAGTCAACTAGACTAAATTTTTTATCATAGTACCTTACTAAATTAAGCTGGCGAGCGGCGGGAATCGAACCCGTATCTTCTCCTTGGCAAGGAGATGTTTTACCATTGAACTACGCTCGCTACGGGATATATTTTATAGGGTATATCCGCCTGGGTCGACCGTCTATGTCTGGGTCGACCGTTTCATTTTCTATTATATTAGAGTTTTCTTTTTTTTAATTGTCTGTCAATCAATATTCTAATGGCAATGGAATTTCATAATAATGAAAGAGAAGAGGTAGCAATTCGGAACGCAAATTGCATTTTAATGCGTCTCACAATTCCAATTTTTTCGAAGAAATGGCCTTTTTATTTATTTTGTATCGGGCTACTAAATACTAAACAAATTTAAGAAATGAGAGAATTCAGAATAGCTACCAGAAAGACTAGTCCAATCCATAATGATGTACCGGAAAATACAACGTTTTTATTATTTGACCAACCATCAGGAGAAGCAAATACAAGGGGTACACTAATTACTAACACTGAGGAAGTCGCAATTAATG